ATGGAGAAACTCCATGAAAGGAACATTAATGATTCATATAAATCACTTAACGGGAAATGTCTCGAATAAATCCAACGAGTAACTAATAATCCTGTTATACAGAAAAAAGTGGCTATCATGCCTTTTTCTGACGGATCACATAGTCCTACGATTTCATGGACTAATAAAGTCACCAAATAAATCGTAATGACAATTGAAATGATCGAAAAAGAGATGTGAGTGAATATATGTTCTAAAGTCGCAAATATCATAAAAAAAAATCATTAAAAAAAAGAGGGGTCCCTCAATTACGGAATGTAAATTCCGAATTAAATTCATTATAGGATCTAATGTGTCCTTTTTAGAGGATGCCGCCACTCGGACTCGAACCGAGATGCTCTAGCACTGCTTCCTAAGAGCAGCGTGTCTACCGATTTCACCATGGCGGCTTGATCGAAATAATAATAGCCCATATGATGTTCAATCGTCGAGATTGAAAGATTCAATGCAATATATTTTAGGAAACGTTAGAATCGATGAATAAAGACTCGTTCAAATGAATATTTGAACTTCAATAATCCTTAGTATCCCGGTATGGTGTCATTTTTAACAACAGGCTTTCACGTAGTATAAGTTCTTCTGGAACAGTTGGAACTAGATGGTTATGTCCTCAGTTGAGGTCTAGAACTAAGAATTGTCCCTTTTTTATATCATTTTTTGATGATTCATTTCTCATTTATCTGATTTCATGGATCGGAAATGAAAAAAGATTCATTTTTCACTGAACAAAAGAAAATAAATAGGATTTTTTATGTATCACAATTGGATAACTACATCCAAGGGATTTCTATAAATATTTAGATAGTTTGGTATCAAAACTGTATTAATGGTTGGGATCCTCATTGTATACATAATTCGTGTGAGGATTTACCGAACCAATTAGGTATTGGGCTGCACATAAAACAAAAGAGTTTCAATCTCTATTGGAATTCTACGCTATGTACTTTACTTATAAATAAAGTATATTCTATATAAAATAGATTGATCGATCCTACGGTCCAAACATAGGATCTATTTTGGATTAAGGAAGATTGAATTATTCTTCGTACATAAATATCGACCTAAAGGGGATCCGGGGAGTTTTTATTGATTGGGTCGAAACAAGAGGGAATCTATGTAGTGATTCGGAGAGTTACAAAGCAAAGTCTTAAAATATATATTTCAATCAATTAGTTTCAAGGATCCATTCATTTTTACTACTGTCGTTCATACTTGTTTCAGATCTTCCAAAAATCTTAATGATGTATAACTATTGGAGATACATAATCGAATAAACTTCTTCCTAAAAAAAGAAACTTCTTCCTAAAAAAAATATTTTTTTTGGGGGGGGGGGGAAATAACAACCCCCATCTCGCGAATTATCAAAATCTACTATAATGAAAAGTGAAACCTTGTATTTTGTGTTTAACTATTTCTTTTTTGTTGTTGTTTGAAAAACAACAACAAAAAAGAAATAGTACCGTTCTTAGAACCCAATAGACAGAATAATTCTTATTCTACATACCACAACAGCCGGTTCAGTTCTATCTCATATAGATGAGTTCAAAACATTAGTTAATGTGAATTATTCATCTTATAAATCATCCAATTCATCGAGTCATGTCGATTCAGATTATTCCAAGGCTTTATTACTTGTTTGTCGCACAAAAAAACTTTTTGAATGCCCGGTAGAAATAGATTTAGCTAAAGATAAAGCTTTTACCGCCGCCCAATATCCCTTTTTCTTCCAAATATTTCTACGAATACGCTTTTTTGAGATAGAAGTACGTTTCTTTGGAACCGCCATTTTAAAATAAAGAAGTTACTTTTATAGTTGGATGTGAAAGACATGTATTGTTCAAAATGGATCGTTCTTGCTATTCATTATCTATATTTATTCCATAGCGGATACTTCCTTCATAACATACAAAAATATAGATACGTGTGCATCACATAGAGTACACTAGGGATAAAAAAAGAAATAGAAAAAAGAAAAACGATGTGATTTTCAAAGGAATTTTTTTTTGTTCCACATCTCTATTACATACAATGCCCGAAGAAAGAAGAATTCGTACTAATTTGTACCTTCATATCTTCATTCCGATCTATGTCTATGAGGTCCGCTACCATAGAAATCGAACCGGTTGTTGTTGATAAGAATCAAAAAGGGTTCCAATTCATATCTCAATCTCAGTCTATTTATATCTCGTTGTCTTACATTGAATAAATCGAAAAGCTTAAGAATCCTTACCTAATTTAAGAAAATAATAATTTAAAATTTTTCTATTAATTGACCAAGCTCGAGGATAGAGTACTCATAATTTAAATGAAAATGAGATTGGTAGTTAATCTGTTAAACGATACATTACTTGAGAAAGGTCATTTTAGTAATCTCTTATTTCAGTTCTATGCGAAGTGACGAGTATCATAGGATTTCCTATAAACATAAGTTTATTTTATTGGAATAGAAGCCAATCAATCAGTTCTACAATGAATTAATTAATGACTCCGAATAAACTAACTAAAATAACTAGTATTTTATTGGGTCGAGTTATTGGCGGATTCTATGATCCATATCCCAATAGAGTACTTTTACCTTTTTTTGGTGTCATTCCTTTTCCTTACTATTTACTATATGGATATCAATCGCCGTAATAGTGGAATGATTGAAAATCTCATATTCTTTCTTTATCTTAATAAATATCTTAGTTAATAACTAAATGGTCAGTTTTAACCAGTGACTTGGTCATTTGAACAATTGTAACTTCTTGATTTAAATTTCTTTTTATTCAATACGATATTTGGGAAAGAATCGGAATAATTAAGAATTCAAAATCCTATTTGATTTCTTTTCTATCTTGATTTTGATTTATTTATTTGACTTCCGAAAGAGAGAAGAGCTGGTGAATCGGAAACAATTAATAAGAATAAAAAAAGTTTGATTTTCTTATGGAACATACATATCAATATGCATGGATCATACCTTTCGTTCCACTTCCAGTTACTATGTCAATAGGATGGGGACTTCTGCTTGTTCCGACTGCAACAAAAAATCTTCGTCGTATGTGGGCTTTTCCTAGTGTTTCATTGCTAAGTATAGTTATGGTTTTTTCGGCCGATCTGTCTATTCAGCAAATCAATGGCAGTTCTATCTATCAATTTCTATGTTCTTGGACCATCAATAATGATTTTTCTTTAGAGTTCGGCCACTTGATCGACCCACTTACTTCTATTATGTCAATACTAATCACTACTGTTGGAATCATGGTTCTTATTTATAGTGACAATTATATGTCTCATGATCAAGGATATTTGAGATTTTTTGCTTATATGAGTTTTTCCAATACTTCTATGTTGGGATTAGTTACTAGTTCCAATTTGATACAAATTCATATTTTTTGGGAACTGGTGGGAATGTGTTCGTATCTATTAATAGGTTTTTGGTTCACACGACCAATTGCAGCCAATGCTTGTCAAAAAGCGTTTGTAACTAATCGTGTAGGGGATTTTGGTTTATTATTAGGAATCTTAGGTTTTTATTGGATAACAGGTAGTTTGGAATTTCGGGATTTGTTCGAAATCTTCAATAACTTGATCCATAATAATGGGGTCAATTCTTTATTTGCTACTCTGTGTGCCTCCCTATTATTCCTTGGTGCAGTTGCTAAATCCGCACAATTTCCCCTTCATGTATGGTTACCTGATGCCATGGAGGGGCCCACTCCTATTTCGGCTCTTATACATGCTGCTACTATGGTAGCAGCGGGAATTTTTCTTGTCGCTCGGCTTCTTCCCCTTTTCACAGTCATACCTTACATAATGAATCTCATTTCTTTGCTAGGTATAATAACGGTACTATTAGGAGCTACTTTAGCTCTTGCTCAAAAAGACATTAAGAGAAGTTTAGCCTACTCTACAATGTCTCAATTGGGTTATATTATGTTAGCTCCAGGGATAGGTTCTTATCGAGCTGCTTTATTCCATTTAATCACTCATGCCTATTCGAAAGCATTATTGTTTTTAGGATCCGGATCGATTATTCATTCAATGGAACCCATTGTTGGATATTCTCCAGATAAAAGTCAGAACATGGTTCTTATGGGTGGTTTAACCAAATATGTGCCAATTACAAAAACTACTTTTTTATTAGGTACACTTTCTCTTTGTGGTATTCCACCTCTTGCTTGTTTTTGGTCCAAAGATGAAATTCTTAATGATAGTTGGTTGTATTCACCGATTTTCGCGATAATAGCCTGTTCCACAGCAGGATTAACTGCATTTTATATGTTTCGGATGTATTTACTTACTTTTGAGGGGCATTTACACGTTCGGTTTCAAAATTACAGTGGCACTAAAAATAGCTCGTTCTCTTCAATATCTATATGGGGAAAAGAAGGACCGAAACCAGTTAACAAAAATGTACTTTTCTCAGTAATGAATAATAATAAAAAGGTTTCCCTTTTTTCGAAGAAGATATATCAAATTGATGGGAATATACGAAATCTGATGCGATCCTTTAGTACTCATTTTGACAATAAAGACACTTCCATGTATCCCTGTGAATCGGACAATACTATGCTATTTTCTCTACTTGTATTGGTCCTATTTACTTTGTTTGTTGGATCCATAGGAATTCCTTTCGATCAAGTAGGAATGGATTTGGATATATTATCGAAATGGTTAATCCCATCGATAAACCTTTTACATCAAAATTCGAACTATTCTGTGGATTGGTATGAATTTGTGACAAATGCAATTTATTCAGTCAGTATAGCCTATTTCGGAATATTCATAGCGTCTCTTTTATATGGGTCTGTTTATTCATCTTTTCAGAATTTAGAATTAATTAATTCATTTGTTAAAATAGGTCCTAAGAGACTTTTCTTGGACCGAATAATAAATGTAATATACAATTGGTCATATAATCGTGGTTACATAGATATTTTTTATGCAACATTCTTAACTAAGGGTATAAGAGGATT